GGAGAAGTATATGAGTTGCGTGAAACTAAAAAAGAAAAAGATTTTATAATCAGTAATAGTATTATTTATAAACCATCCAGTAAAATTAAATCTATTGATTGGAGAAGTTATTCACTGCCAGAAAAAAAAACAAAAGAGCTGACTGATAGAACAAGCCTAATCATAACTCAAATAAACAAACTTATAAAAGCCAAGAAAAACAAAAATCTAACTTCAGAAAAAAATATTAGTTCGAACAAAAAAAGTAATGATGCTAACAGATTAGAATCCTATATATTTTTTTTTCAGGTGTTAAAAAGAAGAAAAATTAGATTAATCCGTAAATCACATTTTTTTATACAATTTTTCTTTCAAAGGATATACTTATTAGGTATGATTAATATTCTTCGGATCGACACACAAGTTTTTCTTGAATCAACAACAAAAAAAGTTAAAAAATACATTTACAATATTAATATTAAAGCAAATTCCGAAAGAATTGAGAAAAAAAAAAAAAAACAAATTCACTTTATAAAGTCACTTTCTAATATTAGTAATATTAATAAATATTCAAAGAACTTACCTTCTTTGTCACAAGCATATGTATTTTACAAATTATCAAAAACCCACGTTATTAACTTAAGATCTGTTCTTCAATATCACGGAACACCCGTTTTTAAGAAAAACGAACTAACGGAATATTTTAGAACACAAGAAATATTTCGTTCCGAATTAAAAAAAAAAAAACTTCATAATTCTAGACTGAATCCATGGAAAAATTGGTTACGGGTTCATTATCAATATAATTTATCTAAAATTCAATGGTCTAAATTAGTAGCACAAAAATGGCAAAATACAGTTAATAAAGCCCCCCAAAAAGAGTTAAACAAATGCTATTCATATGAAAAAGAAACTTATTCTCTATTACCAAATACAAAAGAAAATTTTAAAAGACACTCTGAATATGATCTCTTATCATCTAAATCTATTAATTATGAAGCTAAGAGGAACTCATATAGTTATGTATCATCATTACAAGTAAACAATACCGAAGAGATTTCTTATAATTACAACATAGATAAACAAAAATTATTTGATGGGCTGGCAATTATACTTATCAAGAATTATCTAGGAAAAGATGCTATTATGGCTAAAAATCCGGATAGAAAATATGCGGATTGGAAAATTATCCATTTTAGTGTTAGAAAGAAGCTCAATAGTGAGGCTTGGATCCATAGCACCATTAATAAACAGACTAGTCACAATCAAAAAGTTGATAAAATGTATAAGAAATATCCTTTTTATCTCCCAATTCATGAAGACATCAACCCCTTCAATAAAAAACAATTTGCTTGGATGGGAATGAATGAAGAAATACAAAACAAGGCCATATCCGATTTTGAACTTTGGTTCTTCCCAGAAGTTATGTTACTTTATAATTCATATAAAATAAAACCCTGGGTCATACCCATAAAATTATTATTTTTTTTTTTTCAGGGAAATGCACCGATTAGTACAAATAAAAACATCACTGAAAAAAAATATCTTGAAGAAGATTATACGGCATCAGTCATAAAAAACCATACAAAGAAAAAGCAAAACACAAGCGCTACAGAAACAGAATTCGATTTTTTCCTAAAAAATAATTTGCTTATTCTATTTAGAAGTGATTATTTTTTTAATCAACAACTAATCAATAATATCAAGGTATATTGTCTTCTGCTTAGACTGAGAAGCCCTCGAAAAGTTTTTATATCCTCTCTGCAACGAGGCGAAATGATTTTCAATATAATGCTGAGTCACAAGGATGTCCATATTCCAGAATTGGTGAAAGGGTGGGGGGTTAGCATCGAACCGGTTCGTCTGTCTGTTAAAACTAATGGAAAATTTATTAGATATCAAAGCATAAGTATTTCATTGGTTCATAAGAGTAAAGATCGCATTAATCAAAGATATGGTGATAAAAAGAATTTTTATAAATCCCTTACAAGACATCAAAAAATAACCGGAAATAGAGACAAAAACTATTATGCTTTGCTCGTTCCCGAAAATATTTTATCACCTAGACGTCGGAGAGAATTTAGAATTGTAATTTCATTGAATTCAAGAAAAGAGAAGGGTGCGGATCAAAATCCCATACTTTGGGATGGGAAGAACGTAAAAAACTGTGTTAAATTTTTGGATACAAGCCCAAATCTTGATATAGAGAAAAATAAATTAATAAAATTAAAGTTCTTTCTGTGGCCCACTTATCGATTAGAAGATTTAGCTTGTATGAATCGCTATTGGTTTGATACGACTAATAGCAGTAGTTTCAGTGTGTTAAGGCTACATATGTATCCACAATATCCACAATTTTTAACTAGACGGCGATAAATTTTTGCTAGATATCAGATATCAGGTAACATATCTAATATTTCAAAGCAAACTAATACATACATGTAGTATCTTACATTCCATGATAATTCGATCTATAAATAAATAAATCAACGGAATTTTTTTTTGAACTCTAACTTTTCTATACTAATCCAATTTCAAATTTGATTAGTATAGAAATTGGATTCATCAGTGACTCATTTTTTTGAGAAAATTAAGAGTAGATAATTTAATTTAGTATACCCGATTCAAATGGTTAGCATTATTCTTATTTATTATTTCTGATCAGTAAAATAAAAAAAAATATCTTTAAACAAGAAAAGAAAAAGGGGGAGCAATTTACGTTTTATGGTAAAAAATGCATTCATTTCAGTTTTTTTCCAAGAAAAAAAAGAAGAAAACCCGGGGTCTGTTGAATTTCAAGTATTAAGTTTCACTAATAAGATACGACGACTTACTTCACATTTGGAATTGCACAGAAAAGACTATTTATCTCAGAGAGGTTTACGTAAAATTCTGGGAAAACGTCAACGATTACTAGCTTATTTGTCAAAGAAAAATAGAGTACGTTATAAAGAATTAATTGGTCGGTTGGAGATTCGCGAGCCAAAAACTCACTAATTAAAATTTTAAAGAACTTTAATTATTTGATTTGTTAGATTCTTGAATTTTGATTATTTTCGGCAATTCATGGAAGAATCAATCGGGGAAAAACCTATGAATGTACCAGCTACAAAAAAAAACCTCATGATAGTAAATATGGGTCCTCAGCACCCATCAATGCATGGTGTTCTTCGACTCATCATTACTCTAGATGGTGAAGATGTTATTGACTGTGAACCAATATTGGGTTATTTACACAGAGGAATGGAAAAAATTGCAGAAAACCGAACAATTATACAATATTTGCCTTATGTAACAAGGTGGGATTATTTAGCTACTATGTTCACAGAAGCGATAACCGTAAATGCACCAGAGCAGTTAGGAAATATTCAAGTACCGAAAAGAGCCAGCTATATCAGAGTAATTATGTTGGAGTTGAGTCGTATAGCTTCTCATTTGTTATGGCTCGGCCCTTTTATGGCCGATATTGGGGCACAAACCCCTTTCTTCTATATTTTCAAAGAAAGAGAATTAGTATATGATCTATTCGAAGCTGCCACTGGTATGAGAATGATGCATAATTATTTTCGTATCGGAGGAGTCGCTGTTGATCTACCCCATGGCTGGATAGATAAATGTTTAGATTTCTGTGATTATTTTTTAACAGGGGTTGCTGAATATCAAAACCTTATTACACGAAATCCTATTTTTTTAGACCGAGTTGAGGGAGTAGGGATTATTAGCGAAGAGGAAGCAATAAATTGGGGTTTATCAGGACCAATGCTACGAGCTTCCGGAATAAAGTGGGATCTTCGTAAAGTTGATCATTATGAGTGTTATGACGAATTTAATTGGGAAATCAAATGGCAAAAAGAAGGAGATTCGTTAGCTCGTTATTTAGTACGAATCAGCGAAATGACGGAATCTATAAAAATTATTCAACAGGCTCTGGAAGGAATTCCAGGAGGGCCCTATGAGAATTTAGAAAACCGATGCTTTGCTATAGTAAGGGATCCAAAATGGAATGATTTTGAATATCGATTCATTAGTAAAAAGCCTTCGCCCACTTTTGAATTGTCGAAACAAGAACTTTATGCGAGAATCGAAGCACCAAAGGGAGAGTTGGGCATTTTTTTGATAGGAGATCAAAGTGTTTTTCCTTGGCGATGGAAAATCCGACCGCCAGGTTTTATGAATTTGCAAATTCTTCCTCAGTTAGTTAAAAGAATGAAATTGGCTGATATTATGACGATACTAGGTAGTATAGATATCATTATGGGAGAAGTTGACCGTTGAAATGATAATTGATAGAACAGAAATACAAGATATCAATTCTTTTTACAGATTGGAGTCTTTAAAGGAGGTCTATGGGATCATATGGATGCTTATCCCTATTTTGACTCTTGTATTGGGAATCACAATAGGTGTACTAGTAATTGTGTGGTTAGAAAGAGAAATATCCGCAGGGATACAACAACGTATTGGACCTGAATATGCCGGCCCTTTAGGAATTCTCCAAGCTCTAGCAGATGGGACAAAACTACTTGTTAAAGAAAATATTATTCCATCTAGAGGAGATAGTGGTTTATTCAGTATCGGACCATCAGTAGCGGTCATATCAATTTTACTAAGTTATTCAGTAATTCCTTTTGGTTATCATCTTATCCTAGCTGATCTCAATATCGGGGTTTTTTTATGGATCGCTATTTCAAGTATTGCTCCTATTGGACTTCTTATATCAGGATATGGATCAAATAATAAATATTCCTTTTTAGGTGGTTTACGAGCAGCTGCTCAATCCATTAGTTATGAAATACCATTAACTCTATGTGTGTTATCAATATCTCTACGTGTGATTCGTTGAGACATAAACTTTTTATTATTTCCGTTCTTTCGCGGAAAGCGTTGAATAGATAGTCTCAGTTTTTTGTTCATCGTTAGTGTTGATGAACTAAATCAGATAGTTCTATGAGTGAAAAAAAACAGCTTATAAGTTCGCAGTAAGAAGTCGAGCCTCATTTCCTATGTACCAGGATTAAGCAAAAGTAAATATAAGCAGTAGAGACTGTTTACCCCAAGATTGGTTGGTTGGGCATCGTGGCTTGAAGCGGGTTCACAAGATCAACTGTATGGGGTTTTCATTAGCGTTTGGCTATATTACCCGACTACCCTAACAGACGATTGGGCAAAAATGAGTGGATGGTTAGAAACACCAAATTACACAAGGGATTAGTAATAGAGATTATGTAAATTATACAAAGGGCCGTTTCCACATAAAAGGAAGACTAATTGGGGCTTTACGTTAGTAGAAATTATCAGGTAGTACTCCCCATGATTCCGATCCAGAGTATGCTCCTATCCACTGATTAAAGAAATTACTATCAAGAACGAAATAATCCTTTACTTTTTTTGAATCCACTTTTTAGAAACAAGAATAGGAACGAAAAAAGTAGAAAGACTGCAATTACAATAAAAAAATGAATAAAAAAAGAGAGAGAAAGATCAATTATATAGAAAGCAAATTCTTGGCATTATTTATGAACTAATGTAATATCTAATTCTTTTTCGTAATTGAAAACGCTGGGTTCAAATATCTATGAATATTTATAGAAGGAGTATTTTATTGAAGGTTTAAGTTATTACTCAAAAAAACATTCTAAATTGTTAAAGGATGAGATCAATTCAGAAGTACTTTTATTGTTTTATTATAGCAGACAGAATTCCATTGGTCTAATTCGGGACCTCTCAATAGATTTTTACTCGATCTAGTACATATCGCCATAAAGAATGCCGATCCGGTCCTTAGATTTCTTTGTGGTCCTGGAGGAGCCGTATGAAGTGAAAATTTCATGTACGGTTCTGTAATAGCGATGGGAACAGTGATGTTATCACCGACTATAATTATCTAACAGTTCAAGTACAGTTGATATAGTTGAGGCACAAGCAAAATATGGGTTTTGGGGATGGAATTTGTGGCGTCAACCTATCGGGTTTATCGTTTTTATAATTTCCTCCCTAGCAGAATGTGAGAGATTACCCTTTGACTTACCAGAAGCAGAGGAAGAATTAGTAGCGGGTTATCAAACTGAATATTCAGGTATAAAATTTGGTTTATTTTATGTTGCTTCTTATCTAAATCTACTAGTTTCTTCATTGTTTGTAACAGTTCTTTACTTGGGTGGGTGGAATCTCTCTATTCCGTACATGTTTATTCCTGAACTATTTGAAATAAATAAAGTAGGTGGTGTCTTTGGAACGACAATTTTTCTCTTTATTACATTAGCTAAAACATATTTGTTCTTGTTTATTCCTATCACAACAAGATGGACTTTACCTAGGTTAAGAATGGACCAATTATTAAACCTTGGATGGAAATTTCTTTTACCTATTTCTCTAGGTAATCTATTATTAACAACTTCTTCCCAACTCCTTGCACTGTAAATACACTATTTTATATTCACGACCTGTCTCAAACAAGAGAAAAAAAAATTCTAGATATTCACGATATGTTCCCTATGGTAACCGGGTTCATGAATTATGGTCAACAAACAGTCCGAGCTGCAAGGTACATTGGTCAAAGTTTTATGATTACCTTATCGCACGCAAATCGTTTACCTGTAACTATTCAATATCCTTATGAAAAATTAATCACATCGGAACGTTTCCGCGGTCGAATCCACTTTGAATTTGATAAATGCATTGCTTGTGAAGTATGTGTTCGTGTATGTCCTATAGATTTACCTGTTGTGGATTGGAAATTGGAAACGAATATTAGAAAGAAACGATTGCTTAATTATAGTATTGATTTCGGAATCTGTATTTTTTGTGGTAATTGCGTTGAGTATTGTCCAACAAATTGTTTATCAATGACTGAAGAATATGAACTTTCTACTTATGATCGTCACGAATTGAATTATAATCAAATAGCTTTGGGTCGTTTACCAATGCCAGTAATTGACGATTACACAATTAGAACAATTTTGAATTCGCCTCAAAGAAAAAATGCGTCAACCCCATGATTTAAAAATTTTAGTTTTATTTTTCCTTGGTCAATAACTACAATAGAAATCCCAACTATTAATTAGTTGATGAGAATCGCGGCGTCATTTGGAGTTAAAATCGAGTGATATATCATCTATCAGTAATTTTTTTAACATATATAGCTTGTTCAAACTCCCATTTATAATTTATTATTCTGATAAAAAACGAGATTGATTCAATTAGTGGATACACATCAATCCACACTCATTAGAATTTCTTAGCATTTAGAATTAAATTCATAAAAACATATCATAAAAAAATAGGGTCCATTTCCTGGTCAGGTCAATAAGATCATGAAAGATTTTTTATTTATTTCTTATTTTACATAAAATGGATTTACCTGGACCAATACATGATTTTATTTTAGTCTTTCTAGGATTGGTTCTTATATTAGGAGGTTTAGGCGTGGTATTACTTACTAATACAATTTATTCTGCCTTTTCATTGGGATTGGTTCTTGTTTGTATATCTTTATTATATATTTCATCAAACTCCCATTTTATAGCTGCCGCACAGCTCCTTATTTACGTGGGAGCTATAAATGTTTTAATCATATTTGCTGTGATGTTTATGAATGGTTCAGCATCTTACAACGATTTTACTCTTTGGACCGTTGGGGATGGGGTTACTGCGATGGTTTGTGCAAGTATTTTTGCTTCATTAATTACTATTATTACAGATACGTCATGGTACGGTATTATTTGGACTACAAGATCAAACCAGATTATAGAACAAGATTTTTTAAGTAATAGTCAACAAATTGGGATTCATTTGTCAACAGATTTTTTCCTTCCATTTGAACTCATTTCCATAATTCTTTTAGTTGCTTTGATAGGTGCAATTGCTATGGCTCGTCAGTAATAAATCGTTAGAACTAGCATAGTAATCAAAATAAAACGTTGGTGCGTGTTTCAATTCTATCAAAATAGAAATTTTTTTGTCAATATATTATAACAATAAACTCTATTTAGTTTATTTCTTTGTTCCACACTTGTTAGTTGCGTACTGTTTATATTCTAGTTAATAGAATCGGTTGAATTCTTGTTCATCTTGAAATGCATCGACATTGATAAGGAGTTGATCAATGATGCTCGAACATGTACTTATTTTGAGTGCCTATTTTTTTTCTATAGGTATATATGGATTGATCACGAGTCGAAATATGGTTAGAGCCCTTATGTGTCTTGAACTTATACTGAATGCAGTGAATATAAATTTCGTAACATTTTGCGATTTTTTTGATAGTCGCCAATTAAGAGGAGACATTTTTTCAATTTTTGTTATAGCTATTGCAGCGGCTGAAGCAGCGATTGGGCCAGCAATTGTTTCATCAATTTATCGTAACAGAAATTCTACTCGTATCAACCAATCGAATTTGTTGAATAAATAAGATTAATCATAGAAAGATAAATATCCCTCAAATGAAGATTTTTACTATTTTTCTATATAAATTACAAATTATAATATTAATAAATTCCAATTAGTAGGTATGATGCGTAATCTATGATGATGGGCATGCTTGCGAAAACCTAATGTAATAAATCAAAGTATCTTGGCCCCTCTATCCTCTCTCATGAGCCGATCCAGAAGTAGATTAATTAGCAAAATTCTGGTAAATCATTGATTCATCTGGTGTCTAAATATATGATTCATTTTACAAGTTTACTAGATCGAAAATTTATGGCGTTTAAAAATTAATAGATCCAATGTCACACTCAGTAAAGATTTATGATACATGTATAGGGTGTACTCAATGTGTCCGAGCCTGCCCCACAGATGTATTAGAAATGATACCTTGGGAGGGATGTAAAGCGAAACAAATAGCTTCTGCTCCCAGAACAGAAGACTGTGTAGGTTGTAAGAGATGCGAATCTGCCTGTCCAACCGATTTCTTGAGTGTTCGAGTTTATTTATGGCATGAAACAACTCGCAGCATGGGTCTAGCTTATTGATATGTTCCATAAAACTCCACGGGAATCCAGTTGATTTTTTTTACCGACAAAAACCCGTACTCAAAAAAAAAAAATCTATTAAAATTTATTGAGTACGGGTTTTTTTTTCTTTTTTGTCCAAGTGTATCTTGTTTTTACCACGAATGATTTTCCTTGGTTAACAATAATTGTTGTTTTTCCAATATTGGCGGGTTCCTTAATTTTCTTTCTTCCCCATAGAGGAAATAAGATTTTTAGGTGGTATACAATATGTATATGTATTTTAGAACTCCTTCTAACCACCTATGCATTTTGTTATCATTTTCAACTGGACGATCCATTAATCCAATTTGCGGAGGATTATAAATGGATCGATTTTTTTTATTGTTATTGGAGATTCGGAATAGATGGACTTTCTATCGGACCTATTTTACTGACAGGATTTATCACCACTTTAGCCACTTTAGCGGGTTGGCCAGTTACTCGGGATTCCCGATTATTCTATTTTTTAATGTTAGCAATGTACAGTGGTCAAATAGGATCATTTTCTGCTCGAGATCTCTTACTTTTTTTCATCATGTGGGAGTTAGAATTAATTCCTGTTTATTTACTCCTAGCTATGTGGGGAGGAAAGAAACGTCTGTACTCAGCTACAAAGTTTATTTTGTACACTGCAGGAGGTTCCATTTTTCTCTTAATGGGCGTTCTGGGTAGCGGTTTATATGGTTCCAATGAACCGACATTAAATTTTGAAACATTAGCTAATCAACCATATCCTATAGCATTGGAAATAATATTTTATCTTGTATTTCTAATTGCTTTTGCTGTCAAATCACCGATTATACCTCTACATACATGGCTACCAGACACTCATGGAGAAGCACATTACAGTACTTGTATGCTTCTAGCTGGAATCTTATTAAAAATGGGAGCGTATGGGTTGATTCGGATCAATATGGAATTATTACCCCATGCTCATTCTCTATTTTCTCCCTGGTTGTTGATAGTAGGCACAATACAAATAATCTATGCAGCTTCAACATCTCTTGGGCAACGTAATTTAAAAAAAA